AATTAACTGAAAAAGCAGATACAAAGGGAATTCAAGTACAAATTGCAGGGCGTATCGACGGAAAGGAAATAGCACGTGTCGAATGGATCAGAGAAGGTAGGGTTCCCCTACAAACCATTCGAGCCAAAATTGATTATTGTTCCTATACAGTTCGAACTATCTATGGGGCATTAGGAATCAAAATTTGGATATTTGCAGACGAGGAATAATGGGCCTTTCGTTGTCTTTCTGTTCCATCCATCCGGCAATTGAATAAAAAATCACAAACTCGTTCATTTTTTTCCGTTCAATCAAAAAAATGAGAATTTTTTCGAATTCTTAATTCTATAGGGTTGAATAACAATTCGATTGACTCCATCTCCATATAATTGCTATGCTTAGTGTGTGACTCGTTGGTTTTTTATTTAGAGTTAGGTTAGGATTAAAAAACAAAGGGCCATCCCCTAGTATGAACTAATAACTATATAACTAATAACCAGCTCATTGCTTCGTATTATCTGGATCCAAGGAACCAGTCGCTATATGATGTATTGATCATATTGTTGTAGCAACTGAAGCATTTTTTTTTACATAAAAGAAAAATCAATCTATAAGGTTGTGAAGCAAAAACAAAGGGATATGGATAAATGGAGGGGTGAGAGAAAGAAAGAAAAAGAATAGCAATGATATATGATTCCAATATGTATGGTCTATGAACTATCTTATAAAAGGCAATGTAATAAAGCATTAATGTATTCGTCCATAATTAATAATTAGATTCGATGAATATGAATACAATTTATACGAAAAATAAAAAAGAATAAAGAGCGCCGAGTCAATAAAGACTGAGAAGATTGATTCAGGAACAAATTTTATTAGGAGCTCCATTGCAGAGTTCGGGCCTAGTCATTAATCGAGAAGCGATGGGAACGACAGAACCTGTGACTGAGGAAGATTCCCTTGAAAACGAATCCTAATGATTCATTGGGTGGGATGGCGGAACGAGCCAAGAACCAATTCATTTATTCTGATAGGTCATGGAACGCCCCTACGAATGAAAGGGATGTTGAAAGAGCAAATATTCGCCCGCGAAAGCCTTACTGGATTGCTAAGTTTTGGGCAATTCAATAAAAATAAATAAAATAAAGGTAAAAATAAATGAAGATTCATTAATTATAAAATGGAATTTATCATTTGATTTTATTCCTACGTGTACGTGACAGATTATATCTCAAAAAATTCCATGATTCATTATTCATTCAATTCAAAATATATACAATATTATTTAATCGTTTCATTCGCGAGGAGCTGGATGAGAAGAAACTCTCATGTCCAGTTCTGCAGTAGAGATGGCATTGAGAAACAACCATCAACTATAACCCCAAAAGAACCAGATTTCGTAAACAACATAGAGGAAGAATGAAGGGAATATCTTATCGAGGCAATCGAATTTGTTTCGGCGGATACGCCCTTCAGGCACTTGAACCCGCTTGGATCACATCTAGACAAATAGAAGCGGGGCGACGAGCCATGGCACGATATGCGCGTCGTGGTGGAAAAATATGGGTACGTATATTTCCAGACAAACCTGTTACAGTAAGGCCTACCGAAACACGTATGGGTTCGGGGAAAGGATCTCCCGAATATTGGGTATCCGTCGTTAAACCGGGTCGAATACTTTATGAAATGGGTGGAGTATCAGAAATTGTAGCCAGAGAAGCTATTTCTATAGCTGCGTCCAAAATGCCTATACGAACTCAATTCGTTATTGCGGGATAGGGATATGGAACGAAAGGAAAGGGGCCTTGTGATGAAAAAACCGCAGTTTTTTTATTTCTGGACAAACAATCTTTCTTCTTTTTTTCTTCGCCCTTTAGTTAGTTAGCATTGAAAGAAAAAAGAGAAAAATAATAAGAATGATATGATTCAACCTCAGACCTATTTAAATGTAGCGGACAACAGCGGGGCTAGAGAATTAATGTGTATTCGAATCATAGGAGCTAGTAATCGCCGATATGCTCATATTGGTGACGTTATTGTTGCTGTAATCAAAGAAGCAGTTCCCAATATGCCTCTACAAAGATCAGAAGTGATCAGAGCTGTAATTGTACGTACATGTAAAGAACTCAAACGTGACAATGGTATGATAATACAATATGATGACAATGCAGCAGTTGTCATTGATCAAGAAGGAAATCCCAAAGGAACTCGAGTTTTTGGTGCGATCGCTCGGGAATTGAGACAGTTGAATTTTACTAAAATAGTCTCATTAGCTCCTGAGGTATTATAAATAGATTCTAAATAAATACTAATAGATGAAAACATAATAAAACATAAAAAAAGGGAGGTTCATAGTAAGATATCTGAACTGAATTAGATTCCATTAATTAGTAGAATGCATTAGTAGATTGTTTCTCACGCATATACCTTTAATAATTCATGAAAAAAAAAGAGTAGAGCATGCTGATTATATAAAAACCCGGAGGCACCAATAATTATAGTTCATCATGGGTAGGGACACTATTGCCGAAATAATAACTTCTATACGAAATGCTGACATGGATAAAAAAGGAACGGTTCGAATAGCATCTACAAATATCACTGAAAACATTGTTAAAATACTTCTACGCGAAGGCTTTATCGAAAATGTGAGAAAACATCGAGTAAGCAAGAAATATTTCTTGGTTTCAACTCTGCGACATAGAAGGAATAGAAAAGGGCCATATAGAACTGTTTTAAAACGTATCAGCCGACCCGGCCTACGAATCTATTCCAACCATCAACGAATTCCTAGGATTTTAGGAGGAATGGGTATTGTAATTCTTTCGACTTCTCGAGGTATAATGACAGACCGAGAGGCTCGACTAGAAGGAATCGGGGGAGAAATTTTGTTATATATATGGTGATCTTTATGATCTACGAATTGCATCCGTAGGAAAACTTCCTATTTTTTTTTTGAAAAAAGAGGAAGGGTTGTCTAATATCACTCCTACTCCATGAGTTGATAATTAAAGGGGTTACCTGGAATGAAAGAACAAAAATGGATTCATGAAAGGTTTAATTACTGAATCACTTTCCAATGGTATGTTTCGGGTTCGTAGTGACTTTTCAACATTCCTCTCGTTCGGATACAATCGGAGGTTAAAAATTTCAAGAGACTTATTTTCTTTTCTTCGAAGGAGTAGATTCAAAATTAAAATAAAATTAAGGAGAAACAAATATGAAAATTAGGGCGTCCGTTCGTAAAATTTGTGAAAAATGTCGACTGATCCGCAGGCGGGGACGAATTATAGTAATTTGTTTCAACCCGAGGCATAAACAGAGACAGGGATAAATTTTTTATTAAAAGAGACTCTCCAAAGGACTCAATACACAAACAAATAAAGGACCCATTTTGACATGAAAATAAAATATACGAATATTTCTGACTCATATTTAGGAGATGATAAAATATGACAAAAACCATAACAAGAATTGGCTCACGTAGGAGTGGGCGCATTAGTTCACGTAAGACTGGACGTCGAATACCAAAAGGGGTTATTCATGTTCAAGCAAGTTTCAACAATACCATTGTAACAATCACAGATATACGGGGTCGGGTTGTTTCTTGGTCCTCCGCCGGTACTTGCGGCTTCAAGGGCACAAGAAGAGGGACGCCGTTTGCTGCCCAAACCGCAGCCGCAAACGCTATTCGTACAGTAGTAGATCAGGGTATGCAACGAGCAGAAGTTATGATAAAGGGTCCTGGTCTTGGAAGAGATGCAGCACTACGAGCCATTCGTAGAAGTGGTATACTATTAAGTTTTGTCAGAGACGTAACCCCTATGCCACATAATGGGTGTAGGCCTCCTAAAAAAAGGCGTATATAGAAATAAGAATTGAGAATTGAACGAATTTCAAGAGAAAGAAATGATTAAATAATCGGATCAAATAATATGACTATGTTTCGAGAAGAAGTAGCAGTATCTACTCGGACACTACAGTGGAAGTGTGTTGAATCAAGAGAAGACAGTAAGCGTTTTTATTATGGACGTTTTATTCTGTCTCCGCTTATGAAAGGTCAAGCTGATACAATAGGCATTGCGATGCGAAGAGCTTTGCTTGGAGAAATAGAAGGAACATGTATTACACGCGCAAAATCTGAAAAGATACCACATGAATATTCTACCATAGAAGGTATTGAAGAATCCGTACATGAAATTTTAATGAATTTGAAAGAAATTGTATTGAAAAGTAATCTGTATGGAACTCGCGACGCATCTATTTGCGTCAAGGGTCCTGGATATGTAACTGCTCAAGACATCATCTCACCACCTTCTGTGGAAATCGTTGATACTACACAGCATATAGCTAGCCTGACGGAACCAATTGATTTTTGTATTGGATTACAAATCGAGAGTAATCGAGGATATCGTATGAAAACACCAAATAACGCTGAAGAAGGAAGTTATCCAATAAATGCTGTATTCATGCCTGTTCGAAATGCAAATCATAGTATTCATTCTTATAGTAATGGGAATGAAAAACAAGAGATACTTTTTCTCGAAATATGGACGAATGGAAGTTTAACTCCTAAAGAAGCACTTTACGAAGCCTCCCGTAATTTGATTGATTTATTTATTCCGTTTCTACATGCAGAAGAACAAGATAAAAATGTAGAGGACAATCAAAATAGGGTTACTTTACCCTTTTTCACTTTTCATGATGGATTGGATAAACTAAGAAAAAAAAACGAAATCGAATTGAAATGTTTTTTTATTGACCAATTAGAATTGCCTTCGAGGACCTATAATTGCCTCAAAAGGTCCAATATACATACATTATTAGACCTTTTGAATAAGAGTCAAGAAGATCTTATGAAAATTGAACATTTTCGCATAGAAGATGTAAAACAGATATTGGTCATTATACAAAAACATTTCGTAATTGATTTACCTAAGAATAAGTTTTTTATTTGTTGAAGTCCATTGGAATTGGAATGATTTCATCTTTTTTTTTGCTTAAATTTATTCAGCACGATC